TTTGAATTGGGGAGAGATGGCTGAGTGGACTAAAGCGTCGGATTGCTAATCCGTTGTACGAATTTTTGTACCGAGGGTTCGAATCCCTCTCTTTCCTTTTCCATTGATTGATTATTTGGCATTTTTTTCTTTTGAACTGATGGAGCTTCTTTTTTTTGTTTTCCTTCCTAGTTTGTTTAATTGTTTTTACTAGTTAAAGATGTAAAATAGATAGAAAAACGAAAAATATTTTTAAATCCAGCACAAGTAAGGAAAAAATATAAAACAAAAAAGATTTTCTTATTCTTCACGTCCTGGATTACGTCCTGGATCGTTAGATAGGAATCCGAAAATGAAAAGAGAAACAAAGAAAATCACTATCGTGTAAACAAATAGTTTTAGAGTAAGCATTACAAAATCTCCAAGATTATTAAAAAAAAACGAAAGAGAATAGATTCTCTTCTATTTCACATTATGTTTCCTTTGATACTAAGTTTCTAAGAAATACAGTGATTTCGAGGAAAGAAAAAAATTAGGAAATTGATTTGTAGTAAGAGTCCAACCTTTATCTAACCATTACCGATAATTACAAAAAATTTCAATATTGCAATGAAGGATTCACACTGTAAGACTTATCTGATCTTATAAAATATTAAAAAAAATGTTGGGATTTTTGTTTTCGAATAAATTCTGAATTTTTTTAGGACATTATTCAATTCAAATTAAAGATCTCATCGAAAACTTACAGCAGCTTGCCAAACAAAAGCTAAGAGAAAAAAGAATAGGGGTATTACTGGCATAATATCTACAATTGGATTCAAAAAAGCATAAGCTTCAGGTAATTTCGCCAAGAAAAAACTACTTGAATAAAGGGCAGAGTGAATAGAAATACAGAACAAGCTAAAGATATTAAGCATAACAAAAATGTTGTTCTTTAAAAAAATGAATTGTATTTTTGCTTTTTTTTTTTATTTATTATATATTATTTAATTTAATACTTTATATTATTATTATTATATATTATATTATTATATATGATTTAATTAATTTAATATAATTTAAATTGATTATACAAGTAGATTAAGAATTCAATATTAAAAAATTATATTATAAAGAAAGAATATATGAAATAGATAGATTAATATTTATATTCTATATCTTTCTATTCTATTTTCTATATAATAATAAAATAAAAAATAATTTTCAAAATGGAATAATTGAAATAGAAATAATTCAAATATGGATATTCAATTCATATTTCTTATTCTTATAAATTAATATTTATGAATAAAATAAGATCAGATTATTCTATAGAATAACTTTAGACTTGGAATTGACGAAGAACCAATAATAGTATTTATTAGTGTCGAATCGAAAATGGGGCGTGGCCAAGCGGTAAGGCAACGGGTTTTGGTCCCGTTATTCGGAGGTTCGAATCCTTCCGTCCCAGATCATATTTATTCATGATATATACTAATTTGGATACAAATTTGTTTGTATATCTTAATAAAGATTACTGCCCCCTTTTTTCTCATTCGTCTCTAATCTAAAGTGAGTAGCTTATGAATATGTAGATGTCGATTCATAAGCGACTCCATTTTTTTGTCTTTTTTATTTAAATCTTATCTTATATTATTATATTCTTATTATATTTTTATTGTAATAATTGTGGATAATAGTTTAAATATTCAATATATTGATTGAATAAATGACTACACACAATTAAAGAATTGTATGGTAAAACATCGTTTTAAACTATGTGGTAAAAAGCACAGTGGATTCTGACATCCGCCATTATTTCTAATAGAATAAAAGATATTCTATATCTTATCTATATTATATAAATTATATAAATCGAGATGTTCTTGGCTCGACATTGTTTGCTCTGTTCCACTAGAACTCATTGTTTGAGGGATAGGAGAGGGATTGATCATGTAATTTGAAAGAAAGAAACAAAATGGGTCGTATGTTGCTGTCATTTTTGAAACAATTAAAGAACTCCGAAGTAAGATATAAACCCAAAGATTGAAGAAAAAGCTAAAGAAAGGATCTTGGAAGACGTAAATACCATTTTCAAACTTTCTCCACATTTAAAAAAAAAAAAGAATAAGAAAAAAGGAAACCATCCATAGTCTAATTCGGAAAGTGGATTTTTATAATCCAATAAAGAATCAAACCTAGTGAAATATTCCCATTATTCTAAATGTCCTTGAAAAAGGCGCTCAACCTACCGGAACTTTGCCCTAATCAACAAACCAAATTCAATTAATGAAGAGGTTTTTAATAAGAATAACTTATATCATAGATTTATAGAACTCTTTTCTCTTTGATCCCCCTGTTCTCTTGTTTTATTCATACCTAATACCTATTTTTTGATTTCTTGTTCTTTTCATACTCATAGAATGTTGTTTTCTATAACCATAAAAATAAATGGATTTTTTTATCTTATCTTACAAATAAATGAAAATAAAATACAAATAATAGATAGAAGTTATAATATATAATATATGAAAAAATAAATTGATAATCACTCAATGAAGTTTCATTGAATGACTATTCATCTATTATTTTTGTATATATTTTCATCTAAATAGAGGAAAAAAACTCTATTTTAAACGGATATGGATAAAAACATTCAAAGTTGGCATAATAGTGCTAATTCTAGTTACAGCAATTTTGATTATTTAGTGGATGGCAGGAACATACGGAATTTACTATCTGATAAAACTTTTTTAGTTAGGGATAGTAAGAGGAAGAGTTTTTCCATATATTTTGCTATTGAAAATAACATTTTGGAGATTGACAATGATCATTCTTTTCTAAATGTAAATGAACCGGAAAGTTTTTTCTCTATTTCTAACAATTCTAGCTATTTGAAGAATGGTTCTAAGAGTAATAATAATAATGGTCATTACATTTATGATATAAAATCGAATTGGAATAATAACATTAATAGTTGCATTGAGAGTTATCTTCATTCTCAAATCTGTATTGATAGTTACATTTTAGGTGATAGTGTCAAATACAATGACAGTGATTTTAATAGTTACATTTTTGGTAAAGTCAGAAATAGTGGTGAAAGCAAGAGTACTAGTATAATAACTAGCACGAATGATCCAAATGCTAGTTATTTAGAAAGTTCTACAGATTTCGAGGAGACGCAAAAATATAAACATTTGTGGATTGAATGCGAAAATTGTTATGGATTAAATTATAAGAAAGTTTTGAAATCAAAAATGAATATTTGTGAACACTGCGGATATCATTTGAAAATAAGTAGTTCAGATAGAATCGAACTTTTGATTGATCCAGGTACGTGGAATCCTATGGATGAATACATGGTCTCTGTGGATCCCATTGAATTTCATTCGGAAGAGGAACCTTATAAAAATCGTCTTGATTCTTATCAAAAAAGGACAGGATTAATGGAGGCAGTTCAAACAGGCACTGGTCAACTAAACGGTATTCCTTTAGCAATTGGTATTATGGATTTTCAGTTTATGGGGGGAAGTATGGGATCCGTAGTCGGTGAGAAAATAACCCGGTTGATCGAATATGCTACCAATCAACGTTTACCTCTTGTTTTAGTATGTGCGTCCGGAGGAGCACGTATGCAAGAAGGAAGTTTGAGCTTAATGCAAATGGCTAAAATATCTTCTGCTTTATATGATTATCAAATCAATCAAAAGTTATTTTATGTACCGATACTTACATCTCCTACTACAGGTGGGGTGACAGCTAGTTTTGGCATGTTGGGGGATATCATTATTGCTGAACCAAATGCTTACATTGCATTTGCGGGTAAAAGAGTAATTGAACAAACGTTGAATAAGGAAGTGCCCGAAGGTTCACAATCGGCTGAATTTTTATTCCAAAAGGGCTTATTTGATTCAATCGTACCACGTAATCTTTTAAAGGAGGTTCTAGCTGAGTTATTTCAGTTCCACGGTTTCGTCCCTTTGACTCAAAATGAAAAATAAAGCAGACTCTGAAATGTTTTTTTTCGCGAGTAAGTAGTTAGTTATTTAGTTTCTTGTAATCCAATAAAGATAAGAATTAGAGTCAAAATCCAAAGAAAACAATTGAATTCATTTTTTTGGAAAGATAAGATAAAGGAATTAGTTAAATAAGATATTTATTCTTATTATTCTTATTGTATTTTGTACTTTATGATTCTTAATAAATATTTTCGTTTTTTATATTCTATATATATGACTTATTCTGTATACTCTATATATTGATAATATATATTAATTATTATCTATCTATTCATATTATTTATACTCAATATATAGAGTAATAATATATATTATATATAACTATATTTAATATGTAATTATTATCTATCTATTCATATATGTTGATTTAGCTATACTTAGTATAAGTCTATATGAATTAATTCTAGTAATTATAGACTATCTTTATTACAATAACAATATAATAATAATAAAAATATTAAATTAACAATTAACAAAAAAGAACAGGTACAAATAGAAAATCGAGGTACCCTTTTTATGATAAACTTACCTTCCGTTTTTGTTCCTTTAGTGGGCCTAGTATTTCCGGCAATTGCAATGGCTTCGTTATTTCTTTATGTTCAAAAAAATAAGATTTTTTAGATATGGGCAGTAGGGACAAATCTCATATATTTATATTTTTTTTAGATAAAGTCAAATTTATTTCCTTGGATTTTTTATTCGGTTCCATTTTTTAATAAAAATAACTTAATTATAATATTCTATTTCTATTAAAAAAAACACAAAAGGAAAATACTAATATCATATAAGCCTTAAGGGGGGTTTAGGTTTAATTTAATATATATATATTTAATCTAATTTTAACTATCTAAATAAAATATTAAATTAATCTAACAATCAATAAAAAAGAACAGGTACAAAAATAAAATTGAGGTACCCATTTTATGATAGACGTTTTTGTTCCTTTAGTGGTCCTAGTATTAATTGTAACGGCTGGTTTATTGGTTTATGTTCAACAACAAATTTCTTGGGGGTCTGGACACCTTATGCGTCGCTTCGCAGAAGACGCATGGCTATACACTGTACCTGGGGCCCGAAAACCAATCAATTTCTTCTGGGCTTCTTTCACTCTTTTAGGTTCATTAGGGGTTTTAGTTATTTCAGCTTCCAGTTATTATGGTCGGAATTTTTTCTCTTTCAATTCGTCCGAATTTCTAGTTCCTTTTTTGCCACAAGGGGTAACGCTGACTTTCTATGGAATCTCAGGTCTTTTTGTAAGTTTTCATTGGTGGCTTCTAATTTTGTGGAATGTGGGTAGTGGTTATAATCTTTACGATAAAAAAAATGGAATGGTGCGTTTTTTTCGTTACGGATTTCCCGGAGAAAATCGTCGTATTCTTTCCAAAGTCCGTGTGGAAGATATTCTGGCCCTCCAATTTTTCGATAACCCAGAACCTCTTAGTGGTGTCCTTTATATGCACACCAGAGAACAGGGGGACATTCCCTTGACTCTTGTTGATGATTATTATGATAGGACTCCACGGAACATTTTACAAACAGCTTGGGACTTGTCCGCATTCTTAGATGTACCATTGGAAATAATTGTATAAAACGAGAATAAATAATCCATTTCTATGAGAAAAAATTTGAAATGGCAAAAAAGAAAGCATTAATCCCCCTTCTATGTCTTACATCTATAGTCTTTTTGCCCTGGTGCATCTCTTTAATATTTAATAAAAGTCTGGAATCTTGGGTTATGAATTTATGGAATACTAAAGAATCCGAAATTTTCTTGAATATCATTAAAGAAAAAAGTATTTTAAAAAAATTCATAGAGTTCGAGGAACTCTTCCTTTTGGATGAAATGCTAAAGGAATACCCGGAAACACGTTTAGAAAACCTTCGTATCGGAATCTACAAAGAAACCATCCAATTGATCAAGACGCACAACCAAGACTGTATCCATATGATTTTGCACTTCTCGACAAATCTAATCTATTTCCTTATTCTAAGTGGTTATTCTATTCTGGGTAATCAACAACTCATTATTCTTAACTCTTGGGTTCAAGAATTTATATATAACTTAAGTGACACAATAAAAGCTTTTTCTATTCTTTTATTAACAGATTTATGTATAGGATTCCATTCGACTCATGGTTGGGAACTAATGATTGGTTCTATCTATAAAGATTTTGGATTTACTCAGAATGATCAAATTATATCTGGCCTTGTTTCCACTTTTCCAGTCATTTTAGATACAATTTTTAAATACTGGATTTTCCGTTATTTAAATCGGGTATCTCCGTCGCTTGTAGTGATTTATCATTCAATGAATGACTAAAAAAATGATCCAATGAGACAATTATAAAGTTTGTTTTTTTTATAGAAAAGCTAAACATTCAAAATTTTACTTATTCTTTTTTCTTTCTACTCGTATTCTTCCTAGATTCTAGGAAAATTATTTCAGTAAATAGCAGAATCATGGATAGGGAACTATGCCAGTAACCTACCTAATCTTATTGTAGAAATTTTGAGGATCAATGATTGGACCATGCAAACTAGAAATGCTTTTTCTTGGATAAAGGAAGAGATTACTCGATCCATTTCCGTATTGCTCATGATATTTATAATAATTAGAGCACCCATTTCAAATGCATATCCCATTTTTGCCCAGAAGGGATATGAAAATCCGCGAGAAGCTACCGGCCGTATTGTATGTGCCAATTGTCATTTAGCTAATAAGCCCGTAGATATTGAGGTTCCACAAGCGGTACTTCCTGATACTGTATTTGAAGCAGTTGTTCGAATTCCTTATGATATGCAAGTGAAACAAGTTCTTGGTAATGGTAAAAAGGGGGCTTTGAATGTAGGGGCTGTTCTTATTTTACCCGAAGGTTTTGAATTGGCACCTCCCGATCGTATTTCGCCCGAGATTAAAGAAAAGATAGGTAATCTGTCTTTTCAAAGCTATCGTCCCACAAAAAAAAATATTCTTGTCGTAGGCCCCGTTCCTGGTCAGAAATATAGTGAAATTACCTTTCCTATTCTTTCTCCGGATCCCGCTACTAAGAAAGATGTTCACTTCTTAAAATATCCTATATACGTAGGTGGGAACAGGGGAAGGGGTCAGATTTATCCCGACGGGAGCAAGAGTAATAATAATGTTTATAATGCTACAGCAACTGGTATAGTAAACAAAATTATACGAAAAGAAAAAGGGGGATACGAAATAACGATAGTGGATGCATCGGATGCACGTGAAGTGATTGATATTATACCTCCAGGACCAGAACTTCTTGTTTCAGAGGGTGAATCTATCAAACTTGATCAACCGTTAACGAGTAATCCTAATGTGGGTGGATTTGGTCAGGGGGATGCAGAAATAGTTCTTCAAGATCCGTTACGTATTCAAGGTCTCTTGTTCTTCTTGGCGTCTATTATTTTGGCCCAAATCTTTTTGGTTCTTAAAAAGAAACAATTTGAGAAGGTTCAATTGTCCGAAATGAATTTCTAGGTACGCGGATTCATCAATCAATTAATATAT